ATAAAACAATTCGAAATAGAAAAAAAGGTATTGGAATAAAAAAAAGTAGTAAAAAAGTTCCTCGATGGTCATACAAATTAATTGACGAGGTAGAATACCTGGAAAAACTTGGTCTACCAGGAGATTATGAGATTCGGTCAAGAAAAGGCAAACGTGTAGTGATTTTTACTAATGATTCTGAGAATGATGAAATTTATACGGATATCAAACATACTTATAATTCTGATGAATTATCTTTAATACATTATTTACAACAACCGGATTTTCGGCGAGACATAATCAAAGGATCTAGACGTGCTCAAAGACGTAAAACTGTTATTTGGAAACTTTTTCAAGCAAGCGCGCATTCCCCTCTTTTTTTGGACAAAATTGACAAACCCTCCTTCTTTTCTTTTGAGATTTTCGAGACACTGAGAATCTTATTTCTTTTTAAGAATTGGATGTGGAAAACTACAGAATTGAAAATTTCGAATTATACAGAGGAAAAGACAAAAGAAAATAAGAAAAAAGAAAATAAGAAAAAAGAGGAAGAAAAACGTATAGAAATAGCGGAAACCTGGGATAGCATTACGTATGCTCAAGCAATAAGAAGTTTTTTATTAATAATCCAATCGATTATTAGAAAATATATTCTCTTACCTTCATTGATAATCACTAAAAATATCGTTCGTATACTATTATTTCAAATTCCCGAATGGTCAGAGGATTTAAAGGATTGGAATAGAGAAATGTATATTAAATGCACCTATAATGGCGTTCAATTATCCGAAACTGAATTTCCGAAAAAATGGTTAACCGAGGGTATGCAAATAAAGATCCTTTTTCCTTTTCGTCTGAAACCTTGGCACAGATCTAAGCTACGATTCCCTCAAAAGGATCCAATGAAAAAAAAACAAAAAGTGAAAAAAATGGATTTTTGCTTTTTAACAGTTTTCGGAATGGAAGTAGAATTGCCCTTCTCTTCTTCTCCCCGAAACCGACTTTCTTTTTTTGATCCTATTTTAAAAGAACTTAAAAAAAAAATTAAAAATTGGAAAAAGAAATTCTTTCTAGTTCTAAAAGTTTTAAACGAAAGAAAAAACAAATTTCGAAATGTCTCAAAAGAACCAGAACAATGGATCATCAAAAGTATTCTCAAAAAGATTCTATTTCTAAAAGAAAAAATAAATAAACTATCACTATCGAATTTGTTATTTCTATTTGGATTGAGAAAAATATATGAATTGAATGAAATTCAAAAAGATTCAACAATCAGTAACAGTAATACAATGATTTATGAATCAACCATTCCAATTCAATCTATTAATCCAATTCAATCTATTAATTGGACAAATTGTTCATTGACAGAAAAAAAAATAAAAGATCTGAATGATAGAACAAAGACAATCATAAAACAAATAGAAAAATTTACAAAAGACAAGAAAAGGAGGTTTCGAATTTCAGAGAGAAATATTTGTTCTAAGAAAACAACTTATGATGATACAAGATTCGAATTAGAAAAAAATATTTGGCAGATATTACAAAGAAGAAATGTTCGATTAGCCCGTAAATCACATTCTTTTTTGAAATTTTTCATAGAAAGAGTATACATAGATATCTTTATATGTATCATTAATATTCCTAGGATCAATGTACAACTTTTTCTTGAATCAACAAAAAAAATTCTTAATAAATACATTTACAATAATAAAGCAAACGAAGAAAGAATTAATAAAAAAAATCAAAGTCTAATTCACTTTATTTCTACGATAAAAAACTCAATTTGTAATATTAGTAATATGACTTCACAGAATTTTTGTGACGTATCCTCTTTGTCACAAGCATATGTATTTTACAAATTATCACAAACCCAAGTTATTAACTTATATAACTATAAATTAAGATCCGTTTTTGAATATCATGGAACACCTCTTTTTCTGAAGAATGAAATAAAGGATTATTTTTTTGGAGTATATGGAATATCTCATTCCAAATTAAAACATAAGAACCCTCCCAATTCTGTAATGAATCAATGGACAAATTGGTTAAAAGGTCATTATCAATATGATTTATCTCAAAGTGGATGGTCTAGATTAGTCCCACAAAAATGGCGAAATAGAATGAATGAAAGTCATGTGGCTCAAAATAAGGATTTAACCAAATGTCATTCCTATGACAAAAAGAGATTAATTCTTTACAAAAAACAAGAAGTAGACTCATTAACAAATAAAAAAAAAAAAATTAAAAAACAATATGGGTATGATCTTTTATCATATAAATCTATTAATTATGCAGATAAGAAGGACTCATATATTTATGGATATAGATTGCCATTCCAAGCAAATAATAACCAAGCGATTTCTTATAATTCCAACACGCGTAAAAAAAAATTATTTGATATGACGGATGATATGCCTATCAAGAATTATATAGTAGAAGAGTCTTTTCTAGATATGGAAAAGAATCTGGATAGAAAGTTTTTTGATTGGAAAATTAAGAATTTTTGTCTTAGAAAGAAAGTGGATTTTGGGGCTTGGATCGATACCGATTATTATTTTACGCTTCATCAAGAAATCAACCCATCCAATCAAAAAAGGTTCTTTTTTGATTGGATGGGAATGAATGTAGAACTACTAAATTGTTCCATAGCGAATCGGGAATCCTTTTTCTTCTCTAAATTTTTTAGATTTTATAATGCCTATACGAGTAACCCATGGATCATACCAATAAAATCACTTTTTTTCAATTTTAATGTAAATCAAAATGAAAATTTTAATGTAAATAAAAATGTTAGTGAAAAGAAAAAATAGATATTTTTAAACGATCGAAAAAAAAAAAATCTCTTGAATTAGAGTTGAAGAAGATTATGCAGGATTGGGCATGAAAAAGGGTGTAAAAAAAAATAAATACAAGAACAATATCGAAACAGAACAAAATGGCTTCCTAAGAAGGTATTTGCTTTTTCAATTGAACTGGCCTGATTGCTTAACTGAAAGAATAATGAATAATATCAAAGTATATTGTCTCCTGCTTAGACTGAGAAATCTAAAAGAGATTGCTATAGCCTCTATTCACAGAGGAGAACTAAGTCTAGATATTTTGAAAATTCAGAAGGATTTCACTCTTACAGAATTGAAAAAAAATACAGAATTAATGAAATTAATGAAAAAGGGAATATTGAGTATTGAACCAATTCGTCTGTCTAGAAAAAACCATGAACAATTTCTTATGTATCAAACCATAGGCGTTTCATTGATTCATAAGAGAAAGCACCAAATTAATCAAAGATACCGAGAAAAAAGCTATGTTGATAAGAAGAATTTTGATAAATCCATTACAAGAACAAGAGAGCAAAAGCTGACTGAAAATAAAGAAAAAAATCATTATGATTTACTTGTTCCTGAAAATATTTTATTCGCTAGACGTCGTAGACAATTGAGAATTCTAATTTGTTTCAATCCTAGAAATAGTATGCATAGAACTACGGCATTTTACAATGAGAATAAAGTGAATAATTGCTGTCAAGTTTTGGCTATAAGTAAAGATCTTGATAAAGATAAAAAAAAACTAATTAATTTAAAGTTCTTTCTTTGGCCAAATTTTCGATTAGAAGATTTAGCTTGTATGAATCGCTATTGGTTTGATACCAATAATGGCAGCCGTTTCAGTATGGTAAGGATACATATGTATCCGCGATTGAAAATTCGTTAATCTACATTTTTCTTTTTTCTATTTCCCATAACATATCTGTTATGTGAAGACAAATAGATGCATACACGCATTGTCTTACCTTCTATTCTGAGACATGATACTAATTCAATGATATATCCATATATAATTTATACAAAAAATCTTCTTTTTTGAAGTCTACAATTTTTCTTTTGTGAATGCAAAAATAGAGTATATTTTTTATTTTGAAAAAAAAAATCAGGAATTCTTAAGAAAATTAAGATTATTGTATATACCAAATTGAAAATGAGTGTCATTATTATTACTGATCAATAAAAATTTCTAGAATCTATAAAAAAAAAGGGGGGGAAAGAGAAGCTTTCATTTTATGGTAAAAAATTCATTTATACCAGTTATTTCACAAGAAAAAAAAAAAGAAAACCGAGGATCGATTGAATTTCAAGTATTCAATTTCACCAATAAGATACGAAGACTTACTTCACATTTGGAATTGCACAGAAAAGACTATTTATCTCAAAGGGGTTTACGTAAAATTTTGGGAAAACGGCAACGACTCCTGTCTTATTTGTCAAAAAAAAATGTAATACGTTATAAAAAATTAATAAATCAGTTGGATATTCGGGAGTCACAAACTCATTAATTTGAAGAGTCATTTTGAATTATTCGATTTATTAGATCTTGAATTTTGATGAACTAATTTTGATTTTAAGCAATTCATGGAAGAATGAATCGAGGAAAAACCTATGAATGCCCCAGCTACAAGAAAAGACCTCATGATAGTCAATATGGGTCCTCACCACCCATCCATGCATGGTGTTCTTCGACTCATTGTTACTCTAGATGGTGAGGATGTTATTGATTGTGAACCAATATTGGGTTATTTACATAGAGGGATGGAAAAAATTGCGGAAAACCGAACAATTGTACAATATTTGCCTTATGTAACACGTTGGGATTATTTAGCTACTATGTTCACAGAAGCAATAACCGTAAATGGACCAGAACTGTTAGGAAATATTCAAGTACCTAAAAGAGCCAGCTATATTCGAGTAATTATGTTGGAGTTGAGTCGTATAGCTTCTCACCTACTATGGCTGGGACCTTTTATGGCAGATATTGGTGCACAAACCCCTTTCTTCTATATTTTCAGAGAAAGAGAATTAATATATGATCTATTCGAAGCTGCCACAGGTATGAGAATGATGCATAATTATTTTCGTATCGGAGGGGTAGCGGCTGATCTACCTCATGGTTGGATAGATAAATGTTTGGATTTCTGCGATTATTTTTTAACAGGAGTTGTTGAATATCAAAAACTTATTACGCGAAATCCAATTTTTTTAGAACGGGTTGAGGGAGTAGGCATTGTTGGTGGAGAGGAAGTAATAAATTGGGGTTTATCGGGACCAATGCTTCGGGCTTCCGGAATACAATGGGATCTACGTAAAGTTGATCATTATGAGTGTTACGAGGAATTTGATTGGGAAGTTCAATGGCAAAAAGAAGGAGATTCATTAGCTCGTTATTTAGTACGAATTGGTGAAATGGTGGAATCCATAAAAATTATTCAACAGGCTCTGGAAGGAATTCCAGGAGGACCATATGAGAATTTCGAAATCCGCTCCTTTGATAGAGAAAAGGATCCAGAATGGAATGATTTTGAATATCGATTCATTAGTAAAAAGCCGTCTCCGGCTTTTGAATTACAGAAACAAGAACTTTATGTAAGAGTTGAAGCCCCAAAGGGAGAATTAGGAATTTTTCTAATAGGAGATCAGAACGGTTTTCCTTGGAGATGGAAAATTCGTCCCCCCGGTTTTATCAATTTGCAAATTCTTCCTCAGTTAGTTAAAAGAATGAAATTGGCTGATATTATGACAATACTAGGTAGCATAGATATCATTATGGGAGAAGTTGATCGTTGAAATGATAATTGATACAACAGAAGTACAAGATATCAATTCTTTTTCCAGATTGGAATCTTTAAAAGAGGTCTATGGAATTATATGGGTACTTATCCCTATTTTGACTCTTGTATTGGGAATCACAATAGGTGTACTAGTGATTGTATGGTTAGAAAGAGAAATATCCGCAGGGATACAACAGCGTATTGGACCTGAATACGCCGGTCCTTTGGGAGTTCTTCAAGCTCTAGCAGATGGAACAAAATTACTTTTCAAAGAGAATCTTATTCCATCTAGGGGAAATATTCGTTTATTCAGTATTGGGCCTTCCATATCAGTTATATCAATTCTAGTAAGCTATTTAGTAATTCCTTTTGGCTATAACTTTGTTTTAGCTGATCTCAATATCGGTGTTTTTTTATGGATTGCTATTTCGAGTATTGCTCCCATTGGACTTCTTATGTCAGGATATGGGTCAAATAACAAATATTCCTTTTTGGGTGGTCTACGGGCTGCTGCTCAATCGATTAGTTATGAAATACCATTAACTCTATGTGTGTTATCAATATCTCTACGTGTGATTCGTTGAGACAGAAACTTTTCCATGCTCTTTTCGTCTTTATTTCTTTTCTTCTTTATAGGAAAGGGGTAGACAAAATGGAATAGATATCCTTATTTTTTTGTTATTCGGAATTCGGATTGATGAACTAAATCAGATAGTTATATGAGTGAAATAAAACAGCTTTTATTTATTCATTTACATTTATAAAATGAATAATAATATTCGAATTAAATATATATTTACTATCTAATAGAATAATATAGAATTTCATTAATATAAAATTTTAATTAATATAAAATAATATATTAATATAAAATATATATATATAATATTAATATAAAATAATATATTAATATAAAATAATATATTAATATAAAATAATATATATATAATTAATTATAAAATGAATATACTATAATTTTAATTTCATTTGAATCCGCAGTAAAAATATTGAGTCTCATTTTCTATGTATAAGAATTAATTGAAAAAAAAAAATTATAAGCGGAAGAAAGCGTTTACCCCAAAATTGGTTGATTAGTCATCCTGTCTTGAAGCGGGCTCAAAAGACTAACCTTCTGGAGTTTTCACTACCGTTTGTATGAATTACCATACATGGATTACCATAAAGGGGGATTGATAAAAAATGAGTGGATGGTTAGAAACACCAAGATACACAAAGGATTAGTAATGAAGATTATGTAAATTCTCCAAAAGAGCATTTTTGCATAATATAAAAAGAATACTAATTGGGGCTTTAAGTTAGTAGAAATAATCAGGCAGTACTCCCCACAATTCCGATCCAGAGTATGCTCCTATCCACTGATTAAATAAATGACTATCAGAAACGATAAAATCCTTTAATTTTTTTAAGTCCCCTTTTGTTTTGCACATAAAAAAAAAGAAGAATAGGAACGAAAATAAAAAGAAAGAATAATATAATACAAGTAAAAAAAAAAAGAGGGATACCTTTTGATTCTTTCTTATATCCATATTCACAGAGATACAATTAATGTTATAATTCATAAACTAGTGTCTAAATTTTTTACGTAATCGAAAACGATGGGTTATTGATAATTCTAAAGGAGTATTTTATTGAAGAATTCAATTATTACTCAACAAATTCCAATTTTTAAGGGATGAGATCAATTCAGAAGTACTTTTTGTATTTTTTATTATAACAGACAGAATTCAGTTGGTCTAATTCAGGACCGTCTAATAGATTGGAATCCTATGTATCCTAGGGATATATCAAAATAAATACCCGGCCAGGTCCTTAGATTTTTTTATGGCCTTCGAGGAGCCGTATGAGGTGAAAATCTCATGTACGGTTCTGTAATAGCGATGGGAACAGTAATGTTATCACCGACTAGGATTATCTAACAGTTTAAGTACAGTTGATATAGTTGACGCACAATCCAAATACGGTTTTTGGGGATGGAATTTGTGGCGTCAACCTATAGGTTTTCTCGTTTTTCTAATTTCTTCCCTAGCGGAATGTGAAAGATTACCTTTTGATTTACCAGAAGCAGAAGAAGAATTAGTAGCGGGTTATCAAACCGAATATTCGGGTATAAAATTTGGTTTATTTTACGTTGCTTCCTATTTAAACTTATTAGTTTCTTCATTATTTGTAACTGTTCTTTACTTGGGCGGCTGGAATATCTCTATTCCGTACATATTCATTTCTGAGCTTTTTGAAATAAATAAAACATGTGGAGTTTTTGGAACTACAATAGGTATCTTTATTACATTAGCTAAAACTTATTTGTTCTTGTTCGTTTCTATCACAACAAGATGGACTTTGCCTAGGCTAAGAATGGATCAATTATTAAATCTTGGATGGAAATTTCTTTTACCTATTTCTCTCGGTAATCTATTATTAACAACTTCGTTTCGACTGTTTTCACTGTAAAAGATTGATATTCTATATTCATAACTTGTCTCAAACAAGAGAAAGAAACAAAACAAAAATATTCATAGATATTCACGATATGTTCCTTATGGTAACTGGGTTTATGAATTATGGGCAACAAACAATACGAGCTGCAAGGTACATTGGTCAAAGTTTCATGATTACCTTATCCCACGCAAATCGTTTACCTGTAACTATTCAATATCCTTATGAAAAATTAATCACATCAGAACGTTTCCGCGGTCGAATCCATTTTGAATTTGATAAATGCATTGCTTGTGAAGTATGTGTTCGTGTATGTCCTATAGATCTACCCGTTGTTGATTGGAAACTGGAAACCGATATTCGAAAGAAACGATTGCTTAATTACAGTATTGATTTCGGGATCTGTATATTTTGTGGTAACTGTGTTGAGTATTGTCCAACAAATTGTTTATCAATGACTGAAGAATATGAACTTTCGACTTATGATCGTCACGAATTGAATTATAATCAAATTGCTTTGGGCCGTTTACCAATGTCAATAATTGACGATTATACAATTCGAACAATTCAATTCAAATAATTTTTTTATTTTATATATAAATAGAAATTTCTAAAAATTATATAAATAGAAAGAATATAAAAATTCTATTTATATATATTTATATTTTATATATAATTTATTTTATTTTTATTAATTTAATAAAAATAAAATAAATAGAATATTATTATAATAAATAGAATATTATTATATTATTATAATAAAGAGAATATTATTATATTATATAAAAATATAGTACAGTTTAATATAGTTTCGAACTACTCTTTCGTATAAAGCGTATAAAGAATGAGATTAGTCCTATAACTGTATCTATATCAATTCACACTCCTTAGAATTTAATTCAATTAGAAATAGAAATTGAATATATAAAATTTTTTCCTGGTCGTATCAATAAGGTCATGAAATTTCGATTTATTTTTCTTTTATTTTACAGCTAATGGATTTACCTGAACCGATACATGATTTTCTGTTAATCTTTCTGGGATCAGGTCTTGTATTAGGAAGTCTAGGAGTAGTATTACTTACCAATCCAATTTTTTCTGCCTTTTCGTTGGGACTGGTTCTTGTTTGTATATCTTTATTCTATATTTTATCAAACTCCCATTTTGTAGCTGCAGCACAGCTACTTATTTACGTGGGAGCTATAAACGTTTTAATCATATTTGCTGTGATGTTCATAAATGGTTCAGAATATTACCAAGATTTTCATCTTTGGACCGTTGGGGATGGAGTTACTTTGATGGTTTGTACAAGTATTTTTGTTTCACTAATAACTACTATTCCAGATACATCATGGTACGGGATTATTTGGACTACACGATCCAATCAGATTATAGAGCAAGATTTGATAAATAATGGTCAACAAATTGGAATTCATTTATCAACAGATTTTTTTCTTCCATTTGAACTCATTTCAATAATTCTTTTAGCTGCTTTGATAGGTGCAATTGTCGTGGCTCGCCAGTAAGAATCGAACTTAGTAACATCAATATAAATTCATTTTGTTCTATTTTCTCTCCATTTCCTTTGAATTTTAGATGTGAATGGGAAAGTGAAAGATTGTTTTTGTTTAAAATAATTTGTTTATTCGATTTATTAGCAATATATTCTTTTGGTCCCTACTCCGTACTTGTTATATTCTCTAGTCAATCGAATGAATTATTGTTCATATTGAAATGAATCGAAATTGATAAGGAGTTGGTCAATGATGCTCGAACATGTACTTGTTTTGAGTGCTTATTTATTTTCTATCGGTATCTATGGATTGATCACGAGCCGAAATATGGTTCGAGCCCTTATGTGTCTTGAACTTATACTGAATGCGGTTAATATCAATTTCGTAACTTTTTCTGATTTTTTTGATAGTCGCCAATTAAAAGGAAATATTTTTTCAATTTTTGTTATAGCTA